CGCACAAATCGGTCGATAATATCCGAATCCGATAAATCAGCCCGGGTCGTTTTACTAATGGGATGTCCTAATATGTTACAAAATCTCGCTTTTGCCAATAATCCAATCAAAGAAATAAGCGGAACTCTTGTATCGAGTTTCTTCATAGTGTTATCTATTAGAAATGCATTGTCCACCATTTGACTCCGTACCACTGAAGAATTTAGTCGCACACTTGAAAGATAGCCTAAAAAGTCGAGAGAATGTTTGGATAATTGGTTTATATATATCCTTCCCGGTTGAGACCCCGCAAAAAAATGACATTGACATAAATTAACAAGGTAAAATTTCCATTTATTCATCAGAAATGGCATATCTTTTGAAGACAGAATGAATTTTCCTTGATATCTAACATAATGTGTGCAAGGATCCTTCAACAACCAAAGGATAACCTGAAAATAATTAGGAAAGACTTCTGCAAGATGTTCTATTTTTCCATAGAAATAGATTCGCTCAAGAAGGAACCGAAAGGATGTTGACCGTAAATGAGAATCTTGTTTACGTAGAAAAAGAAAGATACATTCGTATTCCGACACATAAGAATTATATAGGAACAAGAAAAATCTTGAATTACTTTGTGAAAAAATGTAAATGGATTTCTTTGGAGTAAGAAGATTATGCCAATTCCAATACTCATGGAGAACAAATCGTAATAAATGCAAAGAAGAAACATCTTTCACCCAGCATCGAAGGATTTGAACCAGGATTTCCAGATGGATCGGATAGGGTATTAGTACATCTAATACATAATTTAAATGTGAAAATTTGTCCTCTAAAAAAGGAAATATTGAATGAATTGATCGTAAATTATGAGATTTTACTATTTCTGACCTTTCTAAAGAAGATGCGAATCGTAGGGAAAATGGAATTTCCACAATGACTGAGAAACCCTCTGATATCATTTGATAATATAAATTCTTGTTGCATTTAAAAAATAGATTTTGGTTAGAATAATTAGTGGAAATAATCAAATGATTTTGTTGATCCATTCGAGTAATTAAACGTTTTACACTTAGTAAACTAGATTTATTTTCATAACTGACATTTTGCAACAAAATAGATCTATTTAAACCATAATCATGGGAAAGCACATAACTATACTCCCGAAAGATAAGTGGGTATAGGAAGTCGTGCTGCCTAGATGGATCTAGTTCTAAATATCTTTGAAATTTTTCCATTTGAAATTCAATTTGAACCGAAGGGAAAAGGTAGGGTTTTTGAGATTATCAAATGATACATAGTGCGATACATTCAAAGCAATAGTATTTATAGTAATAAAAGACTAAATACCACGGCAAGAGATAAACTCATCAACGGATTCTCTATCCTCCCCTTTTCCATCTAATTTGTTTATGTTGATTAAAGGAAAGGCTAAGAAGATGGCTAAAAATCCTTTATTTTTTCAAGCCAATCGCTCTTTTGATTTTGGAACCAATCTCTTTATCACTATACTGCTTCTTATACACCTTCATCTCCACCCCCTAGTGGTGAATAGCTAATAGTTAGGACTCATAAAAAAAAAGATAATCCACTCAGGGAAAAAACCTTTCCCACATCAGGCACTAATGTATTTTTAACGTCTAATTAGAGTGGGAAATCATTCAAATTAAGATCCAATTAAGAACACAAGCTCGTTGCTTTTTTCCCTATAATTGGAGCCATAGTACTCTATCCATTTATTCACTTGACCAAACTTTGAATGCATTTTGTTCTGCGCCAAGAATTCAAGAAAAAGTTTTGACCAAGCCCATAAGAGATAAGAACAAAATTCCTGGAATTCTTCATTGATACGACATGCTGCTTTTTCCATTCATTCCTTTTTGGATCAGTCGCGATCTTCCCAACTCTACAGATAGTGTGGACGAATCAATTTCTTCATAGAAACGTGTAAAAGATGCTAGTCGCACTTAAAAGCCGAGTACTCTACCGTTGAGTTAGCAACCCCCCGCCTCAAAAAACATAAAATCAGGATGTGTAGATACAATCGGAATCCCAATAAAATAAAAAATAAATGGAATTGCATCGCACAATCCAAATATTAAACTAGCAAGAAAATGAAATATAAAAATTTCGAATTGATTCTGAACATACAAATGAATGGCTCAGATGCAAATACACGAAATTCTTAAATACGAATATGTATAAAATCTAAATTGATAGGTCATTTCACGTATATTATCTATTGAATAATAGTACAAAAACAAAAACCTATACCCATAGAAGGGAGAAAGATCGATTTACCCACACATAATGAATTATATTTGTTTGATACCCTGTTGTCAATATGAGTGTGAAAATACACTTGAACAGAATACAACAAAGAAAACAAAAAAAAATTCTTAATAATTAAAAATTAACAATTAACAAACACAAGCCTAAGACTTGTGTTTGTTGGACTTGTGTTAAATTAAACAAGGGTAGACCAAGTTATAAGTTATATATAAATCATCCAACCCCCCTTTTTTGTATTGCATTGATTGCATTTGCTTTGATTAAGGCAGAATTGTGTAAAAACCCCGATTTCTTTGAAATGTCCTGAACAGTTTCTGTAGGTTGAGCCCCCTTTTCAAGGAAATATAGAATATCAGGAAAATTTAAATAGGTCTGATTATTTATTGGATCATAAAAACCAACCTTCCGAAGAGGTTTTCCTTCTCTTCGGGATCGAACATCAATTGCAACGATTCGATAAATAGTTCGTTGCTTTCGACCACACTGTCTCAAACGAAGTTTGAGCATATTCCTCCTTTAGTTTTAATTCGTTTTAATATGTAATTAATTCCCTTATGGAATCATGAATAGTTGTTGGTTAAGGTGATACTATCTATATCCATTTTTTTGAGTAATCCAGATTTTGGACTTCTATATCTATAATCTATATGAATTCTTTTTTGTTTACATATGTAATTCTATTAGTAATTAGATTAAAAGAGATAAGAGGATTAAAATGGAGCTTTTCCATTGCCGATTGATCGCTATCTACTTCTCCGAGTAAGTATATGGGGATAGGGAGGTTCTAAATCAAAGAATAAAGCAAAGAAAACGAATACTATTTTACTGGATGCTAGACTCTGTTGTATAGGTACAAAACAAAGCAAAAAAAGTCCAGATTAAGCCATTCTTCCTATTTTTTAACCTACCCTAGTAAATTAATCGACTTAATCCTCTTGCTTAATCACCTTGATTGAGTTCAATTAGTACTCTTAGTACTATAATTCAATTCAGAAATCCAAAAAGAGTTTATAATTCGACTGCATCATTATCATTTAATGGATCGGGAATCATGGGTACTTTCAGATTTCGATTTAGAGTGCATGATTGAAAACACAAATAGATGTGGGCGTAAACTTTTTTGTTATAAAAAACGAACAGAAATATGAATTATCAAGGAGATGGGCATGGGATGAAAAGCGCATCCGGCTTTTTTTTTTTTACTTCAAAAAGATTTTTATCTATGTTCTCATCTTTCTCGGATCAAAAATAGATTCAATTGCATCAATGTCTATTTGATTTGAACTCAATCCAATTTATGCAAAATGTGATTCAAAGAAGAATCACTTTAAATAATTCAAAAATAAAGAAATAATTCAAAAATAAAGAAGAAGCGCATCTATTAGAACCTTAAATAGAAAATTGATTAGAAATCTTAAATTAAACAGAAAGTTGTTCAAAAAGACAATCCTTTGTTATTCTCATATACTGAAAATAACGATTCTATATACCGAGAATACCTATTCTCATAGAAATAATATAATGGGTATGCTCTGGGACGAAAGGATTCGAACCTCCGAATAGCGGGACCAAAACCCGTTGCCTTACCACTTGGCCACGCCCCACATTCTATTTCTCTTCTTTACTAATAAAGACTAATAGTAGCATTGGTTGTTCGTCAATTCCAGTCAAAAAGGTCTCTGAACTAGATTGTTCATAAGATTTTGATACATGTAGATATAGAATTAAACTGAATTTATTGATCATAATATATAATTGAATTAAGATATTGGATGAATCTTCTATTCTTTCTTTTTTTTTTTTGAGAATTGAATGAAGGTTTTTTGATTGGTCTACCTTACTTTAAATTGTTTAATTTATTATTCATTTTAAAATGAATAAGATAGTAAAAACTCAATCAAAAAAAAATAAAATTATCTTTCTATTTTTAAGGATAAAATTTTTGTTATGCTTAATATCTTTAGTTTAATCTGGATCTGTTTTAATTCTATCCTTTATTCAAGCAGTTTTCTCTTCGCTAAATTGCCTGAGGCCTACGCTTTTTTGAAGCCAATCGTAGATGTTATGCCAGTCATCCCTGTGCTCTTTCTTCTCTTAGCCTTTGTTTGGCAAGCTGCTGTCAGTTTTCGATAAGATCTTAAATACTGTTCTAATCTTCCAAACTTCATGATTTATTCACGAAAAAAAAAATTCTAACAATTGATAAGATCAGATAAGTCGTACAGTATGAATCCTCAAGTCAACGATCGAGATTCCTGTATAGCCACGATAAATCTGAATCCACAGATTTACTCATTCTGCACTTTTTTCCATTAAAAGACCTTATTCTATTAGTGTATATCTTATTAGAATATTTTTATATATTATTAGAATACTTTATCATATATACTAGAATAGAATATTCTACTTAGAGTCCCCCATAATATCTAATTATCGGTATGAAATAAAATTTTTGATAATGAAGGACTCGACCCAATTTTACAAATGCATTTCTGAAATGGAATCTTTTTTCTATTTCTATAAAGCACTTGATTTCTTGGTGTCGAAATAGAATATGTGTTCTAAAAATAGAGAATCTATTCTCTTTTTCCCAAACAAAAAAAAGAATCTTGGAGATTGTGTAATGCTTACTCTCAAACTTTTTGTTTACACGGTAGTGATATTCTTTGTTTCTCTCTTCATCTTCGGATTCCTATCTAATGATCCAGGACGAAATCCCGGACGCGAAGAATAAAAAAAATGCTTGATTTTGAAATGTTCTTAGGATTTCATCTATTTCACACCCTTAACTCTAAAAATGAAAAGAAAAACTATAATACTTAATACGACTAATATATATATATATGAATATATGAAAAAAAGTAAAAAAGAAAAACAAGAGGGTTTGACAAATTCGAAAGATAATTAAAACATCAAGACCAAGTTATCAACGTAACAGAAATGGAAAGGTAACAGAAATGGAAAGAGAGGGATTCGAACCCTCGGTACGAAGAACTCATACAACGAATTAGCAATCCGACGCTTTAGGCCACTCAGCCATCTCTCCGAATTACAATTAATTGAATTAATTTAAGTATCGAATTAATAAAGTAAAGAATTAATAAAACTAATTACTAAATGAAAAAATATTAACTATACAATAATTAATATTAACTATAAAAAATAGTTTATAGTTATTATAGATATAAAAATATGTAATAAAGTTTTATCAAATATCTAACTTTTATCGGCAATTCCATTTAGATAAAAGTTAGATTAAAGTAAGTGCTCAAAAAAGATATCTCCAACCCAATATTCCAATCGATACAGACTCAATATACAATCTATCTAGATATATTATATATACTATACTCTATTTTTTTTATTGTAAAGAACAATAAATAGCTTTTCGTATGAAATCCCTCCTCTGATTTCGACGTCCTGACCCCGGTCGGTACTTAGTCGGGCTTTTTTTGTTATTGAAAGAAGAAATAAAAATCAGAAAGAGGGCTATTTACAAGATATAGAATCAGAGTCTCGTTTCTTATTTTCTTTTTTTTTTGTGATTATTTTACTTTTTACTGGACACAAAAAAAGCTAAAAGGACTGTGGTTTCTTGAACAATACATTCTTATGTTATAAATTCAGTAGTTTTGGCCAGTAGCATCGGTCAACAAAAACCCCTCTCGAAAAAGAAAGCACTTTTTTCGTTTTTTGAGTTATTTTAATGAGTCTTCTTTTCCTAAGCTCATTATGTGTACTGACAAAAAAATATATCAATGCTCTCATTTTCGTGATTCGTTTTTAATCCTATATTGATTACGACCAATTACTTTGCTCGACAAAAGACCTTTTCTAGAAGATAATGGCATCATAGCGGGTATAGTTTAGTGGTAAAAGTGTGATTCGTTCTAGTAATCCCCTTAATAGTTAAGGGGTCCCTCGGTTGGATTCATATTCCGATCAAAAACTTTATTTCTTAAAAGGATTTAATCCTTCCCCTTTCAATAAAAGATTCGAAGAAGAATATACATTCTCGTGATTTGTATCCAAGAATCAACTATAATTTCATAAACATAAATTGGATTATGAAATTACGAAACATAATTTTTGAATTGGATTTAATTGGATGAATATATTCAATTGAATGAGTATGAGTAAAGGATCCATGGATAAACATAGAAAAGTTTCTTTCTAATCGTAACTAAATCTTCGATTTTTTTTTGTCGAGAAAAGATTGAAGCGAAATAGCTATTAAAAGGTGACTTTGGTTTACTAAAGACATCCATTTTTTTTTAGTATTATTAGCCCGGCGGAAACCAAAGACTTTTCCTAAGGATTCTTTCAAATAGAAATAGAGAACGAAGTAACTAGAAAAATGAAAAATTGGGAAAATTCCCCTCTTCTAGAGGGATCATCTAGAAAGCACATTCTTTTGAATGCAGTAAGAGAGAAAGCTGACATAGATATTATGAGTCCAAGTTAAAGAAGTTCAATTTCCTTTGTATTTTCTCTTAAATGGTTATTAATAACAATTTGATTATTTTTTTTTGTTCACGTCTTGTCTTATATCCGAGAATTTCTAGATAGTCTATAAAGGAGCCGAATGAAACCAAAGTTTCATGTTCGGTTTTGAATTAGAGACGTTAAGATGAATCAACGTCGACTATAACCCCTAGCCTTCCAAGCTAACGATGCGGGTTCGATTCCCGCTACCCGCTCTATATATTATTATAGACTCTATAAATGGAGTCGAGATAGGATCCGTTTGACTCGAATAGAATAAAAACAGATAGAATAAAGTAAAATAAGAAGAATTTTCTTATTATTTGGAATAAAAAAAAATTCCATTAAAATTCAATATAAAAAAAGTAAGATCCTATAATTTTATTATATAATTTTATTACTAAAATTATTACTAAAACGAATTACATTCTTATTATTTTCTATTCTTATATTTATTCATTCGATTTTCCGATTTTCGTTTTAATTTTTAATAATAAATTTAATAATAATAAAATAGACAAATATAGAATAAATTTTGAAGAATTAATGCTTTATTGAATTAAATAGGCAATTCTAAAAATTATCTCCTATTTTTTTATTCAAAGTAAAAATGAGCCAAAAAATTGGAATGAAAGGCGTCCATTGTCTAATGGATAGGACAGAGGTCTTCTAAACCTTTGGTATAGGTTCAAATCCTATTGGACGCATGGACGCAATTTCTTTCCATATCTTTAGATTTTTATC